GTAGCATATTGTTCCATGGAGCTAAGGTCCAAAATTTGGAAGAAACAAGCGTTTCCACGACTCTACCACCCAGTCAATTCTGTTCCACTCCCTATTTATTTCATGACCATATATCCTTTATCCTTCCGGCTAAGGAATGGGAAACCCTTCTCCTGTTACATGACTCCAATTTTCATTTCATCCGGGAAAAGCCATCTTTTTCTCAACAATGTCTTTGTCATTTGATCCAATAGCCTTCCGTTAGATAGGAACAGATTTGATAAATACTGATAACTCTCGGATAGAGTATTAGAACGGAAAGATCCATTAGATAATGAACTATTGGTTCTAATCCATCTCTGGTGATGAATCAACAATTCGAAGTGCTTTTCTTGCGTATTCTTGATAAACCAGCGTTTATATATAGATGTAGGAGGATCTGTTTGGGAAGTAAGAAGCCCTTTTGACATCTCTTCATCTGCAAAGAATTCTCGATGTGAAAACACAGAGACAGGGGGCTGATCTTTGAATAGGAAAAAGAGTGGATCTGCAGGGTCCCAAATGAATTGGCTTATTCGAAAAAAGCCTTGTTCTTTGGAAGATCTATCTCGTGTCTGGTACTGCATGGTTCCACTCTGCAAGAACTCCGAATCATTCTCTTGAAGCTCATTCTCTTCATCATAAATGATCCGCTTGCCCCGAAATGACCTGGCCCAATAGGGAAATCCCAATTCATTGGGCCTTTCGATACAATAAAATAGAAAGCCCCAAGGGCGCCATATTCTAGGAGCCCAAACTATGTGATTGAATAAATCCTCTTCTATCTGTTGCGGGTCGAGGGCTCCTTCTACTTCCCCTTCTTCAAACTCCGATTCGTATTTTTCATAGAGAAATCTCTGATCAACGATAGAATAAGATCCATTTTGCATCATATCTAAAGGATTCCTTGGTTCGGGCCGAAGAAGCAATGTCACTCGATCATTATCAAACTGACTGCAATCTTTTTCTGTCCGTGAGGATCCCCCCAGAGCACCTTCTACTTCTAATAGGCCATGAACTAGATCAGAAGCATTCTCAACGAGTCCATAAGAAGTGATCCCATTTTTTTCATCGGGTCCGGGTAGAGACCAAAGGTCTTGGGCGACCGATCCGGCAGAACAACTCAAAAGATAAAGAAGTATCGTTAATTTCTTCATGCTCGTTCCAAGTTCGAAGTACCATTTGTACAAATAAGAATCCCTTTCGTTACATGATTTCTTCTTCATATAGATAGATATAGGATCTATGGGGCAATTACTTAGAAGTACATTTTGTGCAACAGCCCTTCCTATCTGATAGAAAAGGATCTCATGATCCTGAACCGATCTTACCTGGGATCGCAAATCCCAAGTTTGTCTATGAAGAGCGGATCTAATTGTATTAGTGTCTATAATTGATTTCTTCTGTGTAATACTAATCGCTAAGGCCTCATTGGTAAGTGCTACAAGATCTCGTGCATTGGAACCCACGGTTATGGACCCGAATTCATTAGTATGGAACATTTTCTTTTCCAAGTGAAATCCCTTAGTATATGAAAGATTGAAAAAGTGCTTTCGTTGTTGTGGAATAAGAAGCCTTCGTATCTTAATGCATGTATTTAATTTATTCGGAACTATTAGAGCGGGATCCACTTTTTGGGGAATATGAGTCGAAGCAATAACAAGAATATTTCTAGTGGAACATCTTTCACAATCCCTGGATAGATAGTTCACTAATAGACCGAGGGATAAGTAATTCGACTCATTCACATCCAGATCATGAATGTTTGGAATCCATATTATGCAAGGAGACATTGCTTTTGCTAATTCGAATTGAAGGGTGATAGAAAATCGGTCTATTTCCGGCATCATATCCATATTTAGCGCATTCATCAGAGTTAGCAGCTCCGTATCGAGGTCAAGATCGATATCGTCACTAGCATCAATCTCGTCACTATCATCAATATTGTCACTATCATCAATATCGATATCATCAATAAGAAAACCTTTAGGCTTGTTATCCAGGAACTTGTTCAGAAATACCAAAGGAACATAGGAGTTTGTCGCTAGGTATTTGACCAAATAGGAGCGTCCAGTTCCTATAGAACCTATCACTAAAATACCCCTAGAGGGGGATAGGGCTAAGCGGAGCGAAAAGGGTTTTTCATGAGACGGGAAATGAAAACTATTAGCCCCACACGGGGTTTGTGAATAAGTGATTGTCTGATAATGAGCAAGGAATATCCGTCTTTCTGCTAAACAGGATGTATTGAACTCATAATTCATTAGACACTTTTTATGAATGTCAACTAAATATCGTAAGTAAATTGCTCCCGGGTGTTCAATCATTTGATAACCAGAGTCGTTCTTTGATAAATGATCACTAGATAAATAATCACTATGAGTCAGACTCAATAGAATTTGATCAATCCCTTTTTCTGTCGTTAAGGTGGAGAACTGAACCAAAAATTCTCTTTCTTCATCATCAATCGAATCACTGTTCG